AATTGATTTCGCAATTTGAATCAATTGGAAGATAAAAAATATGAAATTGATCCTTTATTTGGTCCTTATTAGGTTCAACCTGAATTTTTGTATTAAATTTCCACCCCAAATATTTTCTATCCGTATTTTTTTCCATATATATAATATCACTTTTTCCTAGATAATTCTTCATAGGAATATTCTTGAGTATGTTAAAAAAGTTTTCTTTATTTCTGGTGGAATTTTCCTGCTTCTTATTTCTTTCGAATGATGTTCTATAAATACAGGATTTCTTCTTAGTTTCAGAATGAATATATTTATATGATAAAAGATCATATCTATAGTTTTTTTCAAAATTATCCTCTTTATTTGATAATAAATAGACTTTCAAATTTTGTTTTTTTTTGTAATCAAAAAAAGGGTCTTTTTCATAGGAATACCATTTCTTTAAATCATTATTTTGAGAGGTATTTATCCCATTTCGCCATTTTTGGGGGACTAATCTAGACCATGTAATCTGAGATAAATCGTATTGATAATGACCTCTTAACCAGTTTTTCCATGGATTCATTCCATAATTTGGAAGTTTATTATGTCTTATTTCGGAATCAAATATTCCTTGTCTTCCAAAAAAATCCTTTATTTCATTCTTAAGAAAAAAAGATGGTCCATTATATTGAAGAATAGATCTTACCTTATTGAAGTTAATTGCTTGGGTTTGTGATAATTTTAAAAATACATATTTTTGTGACAAGTCAGATAAATAAAAAAAAATATGTGACTTTCGCTTACTATTTCTAAGATTATCAAATATCTTTTTTATAGTCATAGGCGAAATAAAGTCAATTTGATTTTGTTTTGTTTTATTAATCCTTTCTTGATCTTGATTTCTTTTATTATTGTCAATGTATTTCTCAACAATTTTTTTTGTTGATTCCATAAAAAGGTATAGAGTGATTCTGCGCATATTAATGATACATAGAAAGATATCAATGTATATTTTTTCAATGCAAAATTGAATTAATAATTCAATATTTTTTCTTTTTAATAGTTTCCAAATTTTTGGGGGTGATTCTCCATTATTCTTTTTATTTTTTTTCATTTTTTCTATTTGATTTCTGATTGTGTTTCTTCTATCAATTCTATGTTTCATTTCTTCTTTTGTCTGTAAATAATTTGTCCAACCTGTAGCTCGATTTTGACTAAGTGATTCATGAATTATCTTATTACTGATTATAGAATCATTTTCTGTTTGAGTTTGACTTGATTCATATATTTCTCTCGGTATAAATAATGGAATTTTTGTTCCTTTTAAAAGTATTTGTTTTACAAATAAAACAGCTTTTGTTTGTTTCTTTGTTATTTTTTTTAAAACTCTTCGAACTCTAAAATTGAATTTTCTGATTTCGACTTTATAGTCTATATCTTTAAAAATAGGTTCAAAAAAGGAAGGTGTTTTTCGAGGAGGCCCAAAAGGATATTCTGTTTCCATTCCCAAAACTGTTAAAAAACAAGAATCAAAATAATCCTGTTGCTTTCGATCGCTATCAGAGAGTCGTAGTTTAGATCTGTGCCAAGGTTTCAAATGAAAAGGATATAGGATTTTGATCTGAAAACCTTCTCTTAACCAATTTTTAGGAAATTCCGTTTTGGAGAATTGAAGACCATTATAGCTGCACTTTAGATAAATTTCTCTATTCCAATCTTGGAAATCCTCATACCATTCCGGAGATTGCCGTAATAAAATACGGCCAATATTCTTAACTATTATGAATAAGGGTAATTTAATATATCTTCTAAAAATTGATTGAGCTAGTAACAGAACACTTCTTGTTTTTTGTGCATATGGAATGTTATCCCAGAATTCCATTGCGTCTTCCTGGTTATTTTTTTTTATTTGGAATTGTTGATCTAAAATTTCGAATTCTGACTTTTTACCCAACCAATCTCTAATATTAAAAAAAAGTTTCATTAGGTTGGATATAGGAAAAGGAAAATCCTCCATTTTTTCCAAAAAAAGGGGGGAATGGGGATTTCCTTGAGAGGGTCCCCAAATAACCATTTTACGCCTTTGAACGCGCATAGATCCTTTTATTACGGCTCGACGAAAATCCGGTTCTTCTAAATAACTTATAAAACCCGAATCTCTATTAAATTTTGTATAAAGATTATAATTCTTGAAATGAGACTTCTTAAAACTTCGTCTGGAACGAGTTAAAAAAGCTATACGTTTAAATCTTCTTGTTCGAAGCTGGTGATCCAGCCCTTGCATTATGCCTTGTTCTTTTCGTCGTTTTTTAAAATGTTGTTCCAACTCATTGATTAATTTGTATGACCATCGAGGGGGTTTTTTACCTATTTTGTTTATTCCAATAGATTTTTTTTCACGCTTAGGGTTAGTTAGAATTGCGTTCAATGAAAACTTTAACCTATTATTTGAATCTATTTTTACTTGTTTTTTTTCTGATCTTTCGATTTTCTGTTCATATTCTGGAGAATTAGGATAGGGAAGAAGGATATC